ATACGTGCAAGATCATCATTAAGACCATCATACTTGCCGACCATCGATGAACTGATCGGATTAACCAACCAAAGTTAGCCTCAGTCATTATATATTGAACAGAGGCAAAAGCCTCTGTAACGGTCGGACGATAATAAAAAGTCATAGCAAACCCCGTCGCTACTTGGACTAAAAAACAAGTAAGTGTAATTCCTCCTAAACAATAAAAAATATTGACATGAGGAGGAACGTATTTACTAGTTATATCATCGGCAATCGCCTGAATCTCAAGACGTTCTTCGAACCAATCATAGACTTTATTGAGATAGGTAAACCAAGGGACCCCCCTGAGAACCGTATATGAGAATTTCATCTCGTACGGCTCAAACAAAAATACTAAAATACTGGTTATTTTGAAAACGGATATGTGTAAGTTTTTAACTTCTTAACTTAATCCTAATATTCCAATATTCTTTGAAGGAAGATAAGAAAAAAATAGAAATCCGAAATTCTTTTTAGTTATAATGCCAAAATCTCAAGTCGGCTCACTCGTCTTTTCTCTTGATTCTTCTAGGCCTCTTGAATATTCTATTATTTACTTCATTTTTTTTTGTGTATGTAATGCGATTTTTATTTTACTGTTGTTTTTTGATTATTATTGATAGGAATTTTCTTGTTAAGACCCTATGAATCAATTCAAAAACCTCAGATTCATACCAGAACCACGATGATTTTCAAAAAAACCTTTAATCGAAGTCCAAAAATTCCCTGAGTAAGAACTGCTGGATCATCACTTATTCAATGACAGTGAATAGATAGAATGAAAAAAATTCAAAGAAACTGTTGCCCTTTGATTAAAATAAATATAAGCGGGGGCAGTTTAAAAGAATAAAAATCGTTCATTTTATTCTTCTAACTCTTTAAATTTTTTTTAGTCCGGTTGCGAGGTTTAAATAGAAATATTAAGTATGAATCATAGTTCTAATATTTCAGAATCTATTTTCTATATTCCGTGTTCCAGATACTAGAATAAATATCTGACGGGGTAAAGCAATCTCTATCAAGATGACGGATCCTTTTTATGTTCTGTATTATCAATAGGATCCATTATAACAAGTCACACACTCATATTCCGGAAATACAGAAACAAAGAAGTTTCACGGTCGAACTACCAAATCAAAGACTTAAATGCAAAACTTTACTTTACCTTCTCTTCAAAAAAACTAATTAGTTGGTTCTTGTGAATCTAATTCTTAGCAATTTGGTCCAGTAAAATGGACGAATTATAAATCTCTAAAATAATAGAGAGAAATACCGCAAATAGAGCCATTGCAACACCCATAAAAGGAGTAGTTCCCCATCCAGGAGCTACTTTACCATATTCTGAATTCAATGGTTTCAATAAATCCCCTACAACAGTTCGTCTTGGACCAGATCTAGAACTACCCTCAACGGTTTGTGTAGCCATAAATCCTACTTTTTATTCATTGAGATCTGTTGACTTTGTATACCATTCCGCTGTAAATAAAGGATCTTACCCTATAGATCTAGATCCATTTTGGTCTTGATATTATATAATAATGGAAACAGCAACCCTAATTGCCATCTCTATATCTGGTTTAATTGTAAGTTTTACCGGGTATGCCTTATATACTGCTTTTGGGCAACCCTCTCAACAACTACGAGATCCATTCGAAGAACATGGGGACTAGTTGAAGTAATGAGCCCCCAATATTACGATATTGGAGGCTCATTGCTTCAATTGATATAATGACAAATCATTTAACCTTTTTAGTTGGAACTATAGGGGGTTCTCGAAAAAAGATAGCGAAAAAAATGATTCCTAAAGTCGAGACTAAGAGGAATGTATAAACCAATGCTTCCATAGATTTGATCGTGGTTTACAATTATAGCTTTCATACCTGTTTTGGGAGGATTATCTCCTGGATAAAGAAAAAGAAAGAACAAGAGTAAAACAAACTGCAATGATTCAAATAAAGATTTATTAAGTTCCCTATATCAATATCATAACAAAAAAAGTCGAATCGAAAAGGAACAAACGAATGTTCTTTCTATCAGACTGCCTGTTTTTTTGTGCTTGGATCTCCAAGTTTTTGGAATGCTCCAAATTCTACTTGAGCATCCAAATCTGGATCGATACCAGCAAAAACATCTCTGAACAAGGTTCTAGCACCATGCCAAATGTGCCCGAAAAAGAAGAGCAGAGCAAACGAAGCATGTCCAAAAGTAAACCAACCCCTTGGACTGCTACGAAAAACACCATCTGATTTTAAAGTAGCACGATCTAATTCAAAAATTTCACCCAATTGAGCACGTCTAGCATATTTTTTAACAGTAGCAGGATCACTATAACTGATTCCATTGAGTTCGCCACCATAGAATTCAACAGTTACACCTACTTGTTCGACACTATACTTCGATTCTGCCCTTCGAAAAGGAACATCAGCTCTAACAATTCCGTCTCCATCTACCAAAACAACCGGAAATGTTTCAAAAAAAGTAGGCATACGACGTACAAAAAGTTCACGCCCCTCTTTGTCTCTAAAGATAGGATGTCCTAACCAACCGACGGCTATTCCATCGCCATTGTCCATTGAGCCTGCTCTAAACAACCCCCCTTTTGCCGGATTATTCCCGATGTAATCATAAAAAGCTAATTTTTCAGGAATTTTAGACCAAGCTTCTGATAAACTTTGATTTTCGGCTAGCCCAGCACCAACTCTTCGATATATTTCTTGCTGGAAGTATCCCTGATCCCATTGATAACGAGTGGGACCAAATAATTCAATCGGGGTAGTTGCTGAACCATACCACATAGTTCCAGCAACAACAAAAGCTGCAAAAAATACAGCAGCGATACTACTGGAAAGGACGGTTTCAATATTTCCCATACGCAATCCTTTGTATAGACGTTGAGGTGGACGCACACTAAGATGGAAAAGACCCGCTAATATGCCTAATGTACCTGCTGCAATATGGTGAGAGGCTATTCCCCCCGGAACAAAAGGATCAAAACCTTCCACACCCCATGCGGGATTGACGGATTGTACCCTTCCTGTTAGTCCATAAGGATCGGACACCCATATTCCAGGACCAAACAATCCTGTTACATGAAATGCGCCAAAACCAAAACAAGCCACCCCTGCAAGAAATAAATGAATTCCAAAGATTTTTGGCAAATCCAAAGAAGGTTTTCCAGTACGTTCATCACAAAAGATTTCTAGATCCCAATAGACCCAATGCCAGATAGCCGCCAAAAAGCACAAGCCCGAAAACACAATATGTGACGCGGCCACACCTTCGTAACTCCAAATACCTGGATTCGTTATAGTCCCTCCTGTGATATTCCACCCACCCCAGGAATTGGTTATTCCTAAACGAGTCATGAAGGGTATAACGAACATACCCTGTCTCCACATTGGGTCAAGAACAGGGTCAGAGGGATCAAAAACTGCTAATTCATATAGAGCCATCGAACCGGCCCAACCAGCAACTAGAGCTGTATGCATTATATGGACAGAAAGTAAACGGCCGGGATCATTTAATACAACGGTATGAACACGATACCAAGGCAAACCCATGAAAATACCTCTTATATCAACAAAAAATAGACACTATGTAACTTTATTGCACTGTAAAAAACTATACTATGGACCCTTCCCTTTCAGTAAATTATCTTGCATAATCTCGCATAAAGAATTCATATTTGTTCTAGTTTTTTAGTAATAATGGAACATGGAACAATTATATTCATTCGTAGGAACAAAAAGAAGCAGATCTATTCTATACCCGATAAGTAACAATACGCAATGGTAGTGGGGGATGACTTTATTTTATATGAGTGTTTCTATTCTATATGGGTGTTTATATCAGTGAATGCAGACATATTCAAGAACGACCTATTCGTCAAAACTTTGCTTTATTCATTCCAATTTCCTCTTCATGTCTGGTTACCGGATGCTATGGAAGGGCCTACCCCTATTTCGGCTCTTATAAATGCCGTTACTAATGATTTTTAGCAAACAAAATAAATTCATTCTGTTTCACGTTCTCACACCAAAGCAAAGTAAGATAGAGAACTGCATCCTTTTCCATTTTATGCCAGTTGGTGTTCCAAAGGTACCATTTGTAGTTCCTGGAGATGAGGATGCATCTTGGATTGACTTATATAATCGCCTTTTTCAAGAAAGACTACTTTTTTTAGGTCAAGAGGTAAACAGTGAAATATCGAATCAACTTGTAGGTCTCATGATATATCTCAGTCTAGAGGACAAAACCAAAGATTTATATCTTTTTATAAATTCTCCGGGCGGAGATGTAATATCTGGAATGGCTATGTTTGATGCTATGCATTTTGTAGAAGCAGAAGTACAGACAGTATGCGTAGGATTAGCCGCTTCAATGGCATCTCTTCTTTTGGTAGGAGGAGAAATTACCAAACGTCTAGCATTCCCTCACGCTTGGCGCCAATGATTCTTATTTCTAGAAAAAAAAAAAGAAGACTATGCCTACACCAATATTAAGTAAAAAAAGCATGGCACTTCGAGTTCGATATGCAAAAATAATTTTTTTTTTCAAAACCATTACATTAGATTATATATCGAAAGAGTAGTATGAAAAAGGGGTATTTACCATTTTATCTGATCTATCAGGAGCCTTTTTTAGTGTCACAATCTTTTTTTGTTTTCACACCAGAAAACTTCGAACAATATTTATTTTTTATTAACTATTTAAAAAAAGAAACTTTGGGATTGCTGAATAACAGACTAGACGAAATAAGAGAGCAACGGAATCATCATAGTCTATAAAAAATATTCTAAAACAAAAAAGAAAGGTGGTTATTGGATTATTTACTGATCTGATCTGGGTCTGATAGACCTGGTATATTTTCCACTTCTTCGAGGGAAGATCAAAATTAATTTCATATTTCCTAGTAGAGCCGTATGCTATATAAAAAAGAAACAAGATGTCTGCCTGTACGGCTTTACATTTTATCTTCATTAGTTTTTTCTTATTTACATCCCTTAGCCTATTATCCAATTCAAGATTAGTAGAAACCCTTATCATGTTATATTCTATATTCTCAGGGTAATGATCCATCAACCTGCTAGTTCTTTTCAGGAGGGACAATCAGTAGAATGTATGCTGGAAGCGAATGAATTACTGAAAATGCGCGAAACTATTACACAGATTTATGCACAAAGAACAGGCACACCTTCATGGCGGATATCCAAAGACATGGAAAGGGATTTTTTTATGTCAGCAGAAGAAGCCCAGGCCTACGGAATTGTTGATACGGTAGCGGATTCTGTTTGAATAAAAAATGAGGATAAAGGATTCCTCATAAATACACGATCTCATTTTATCTTTTTTAAATTCTGACCTACGTATACCAAAGATATTTTATAGAATCTAAATAATTCATAATTATCGGGTTAGGATTGATCTAAACCAGATCATTATATATATGACTCACCATGCCAACTATAAAACAACTTATTAGAAACACAAGACAGCCAATCCGAAATGTCACAAAATCTCCCGCTCTTCGGGGATGCCCTCAGCGCCGAGGAACATGTACTAGGGTGTATGTGCGACTCGTTTTTTTAGATAACTAAAATAGACTAAAATTCTATTAATATAATAAGAATTGTGTATAAAATTTATGGTTTCGATTGGTGCAAACCGAATCACTTTAATTTGCAATTTAAGATGAAAAAGACTTTCCCATTGGTAACAAATGGTTATCCATTAAGCGGGAAAAATCCTATTTCAAATAAAGAAAAATTATGCCCTAAATTTTGCAAGAACGGACTAAGAGGGTCAACTACCCAGTTAATCTTCATACTTAAATACCGTTACTGTATAGCTAGATTTCTTTGTGAAAGACCTATTACTAGATATTTCATGGGTAGAGCCCATGAGTGTGAACTGTACAAGTTAACAATAACATTGATTAAATGAAGATTCAATGAAGGAAGGGGCTCCGGTGTATAGAGAGGACCTCACCGTTTAAAACGTAATCATAGAAACGATGGAACCCACCATTTCTTTATCCATTTCTATTTAATTCAAAATGTTTAGAAAAAAGAAAAAAATCGTGGTTGGGAAGGTTATAGTAGCAAAAGCCATTGGAATTATTATTTTATACATTGGAAGAATCCCTTTTTGTTATTAATAGACTAGGAAGGATAAAAGAATAACTGAAAGAAAAAATCAAATAGTTATTCATCAAAGTCTCATTTATTCAATGACCAGAATTAAACGAGGATATATCGCTCGAAAACGAAGGACAAAAGTTCGTTTATTTACATCAAGCTTTCGCGGAGCTCATTCAAAACTTACTCGAACTATTTCACAACAGAAAATAAAAGCTTTGGTTTCCGCTAATCGGGATAGAGATAGGAAAAAAAGGGATTTTCGCAGTTTGTGGATCAGTCGAATAAACGCAATAATTGGCCAGAATAAACAAATATACTATATTTACAGTAAGTTAATGTCTAATATGTACAAGAGCCAATTACTTCTTAATCGTAAAATAGTTGCACAAATAGCTATATTAAAGGGGAATTGTATTTTTATGATTGCCAACGATCTGAGAAAAAAATAAAAATTCCCCGGAGACTCAACTCCGGGAAGGTGGTAAAATAGAAGCGATTTGTATGATAAAATAGAATTATAATTCATATGACAAAGTCATCAAAATAAATAAAAAACCGCGCTAAAAAAAAAAAAAAAAAAAGATTTATTCTTCTTTACCTATTCTATTTTTTCTTACAACGCAAGAACCCCAATTGGATTGTCGTAGTTTTCGAACAAAATATTAATCCACATTTTCATTGAGTTTAGATTCAAAATTGAATTCAATTGAGGAGTAACTCTATTTTTTTTTTTTTTTAAGAACAGTCGTAGTAGTTCTAGTGGTCGACTCGCTTTTTTCAAATTTTTTTTTTTCATTATTAACAAAAGGTAATGAATTTACAAAAGGTAACAAAGATAAAATACGAGCTTGTTTTATAGCAATCGTAATTAATCGTTGTTGTTTTAAGGTCAATCTATTTACGCGTCTAGATAATATTTTTCCTTGTTGACTAATAAATCGATAAAGTAAACTCATGTTTTTATAATCAATTCGATCCCCCGATTGGATCGGGGACAAACTCCTACGAAAAGATTGCTTAGATTTAAGAAAGAGTCGCTTAGATTTATCCATGGTTTTTTTATTCCTATACCGAAAACCCTATTTCTTATAAAAATTTATTTATATTCTTAATTTTTTCTATATGTTTGTTAATGTTTGTTATATATATGCTATATAATATAATTTCATTATATATAATCTAAATAATGTTCTATTATATAAATTATATTAATTTATAATTGAATTCAAATTTAAAATATAATTTTTAGAATATATCTTCTGTCTGAAAGATTATTTTTCATCTGTAAGGGTAACACACAAGCGATACTTTTCTCTATTTCTTTATCTCTGCGTGAATCATATGTTTGCAACAAAAGGGACAGAATTTTCTCAATTCCAATCGACTAGGCGTATTGTGTCGATTCTTTTGAGTAATATATCTAGAAATCCCCCTTGATTCCTTATTAACACTCTTTTTATCACAATTAGTACATTCCAAAATAACAGTAATTCGGATATCTTTACCCTTGGCCATGCATGAACCTCCTTTGGTTTTTTGATTCACTTAACTCTTCGATTTTAAGATTTGAAGCGAAGAATAAAAAAGGAACGAAAAAAAGTATAAGTTGATAATTCAAAATCAAATTATCAAATATTTTTTTCCAATTAATTGTTTATAGTACAGTAAAAATTCAGTAATAAAATGATTTCGAACTATATTTCGAATCGCAGTAAAGTATTTCATTTTTCATTTAAGTTAAGTATCTTCTATGATATTATTGCCCCTGCCCAAGTATTCCAATTCCATTTGTGGTCTCACTCTATTATAAATAGCAATGGAATTGAATAAAAAATTCAATTCCATTGAAACCTGGCAAAAATTCCTAGTTTCACTGAGGCCAAATCCACCTTTCCCTTTCTTTCCAACTTCTTCTAATTCGAAAAAAAGAAGGAATAAATCACAGATATTTTATTTGATCTCTAATCTTCGTCACACCTTCCAGTCCCAATTACAATAACTAGAATGAAAAAAAGGGGAATATCAATGCATCCGGGAATAAACGATTGATTTCTATCAAGAGACCCGCTAAAACCGCGAACCATAGAGTACTTGCCACTGGTGCCACAGAGAGATATGTTTTTAGATCTCGCATTTCAAATCCTCCTTCGTTTTTTTCTTGTAATTTGTAATACATAATTACATATAGGAATATGATCAAATAGTTATTTTATTTTATTAATAATCACTTGCATTTGTCGGGGGAAGTCCGAATTCAATTTGAATTGGATAACGATTCATGAGATATTTTTTTTTTATTTCATTCTATAATATTATTAATAATATTATTTAAACTATATTATTCTATAATGAATTTTATTATTATATATAATATTATAATATAAAAATAATAAGAATATTGTTTATTATTCTATATTCTATTTTTCATATTTAAAAAAATTTTTGATATTTAGATTCTTTATATATATATTCTTTGTTTTTAGATTCTTTAGTTACTATTATACTCAATATCTATTCCCTTTAATTTAATTAAATATTTTTTTTATTCTATAGAATATAGAAAAAGAATAATTTGTAATACATAATTACATATAGTTCGATATTATTTTATAGGAAATGATAAAGTAAAAAAAAAAAAGAAAAAAATGTGGAAAACAAGACAAAGATTCTTTAGAATGAAACTGGAAACCCATGAACATGGAAAGGGATGTAGCGCAGCTTGGTAGCGCGTTTGTTTTGGGTACAAAATGTCACAGGTTCAAATCCTGTCATCCCTATCCCATACTATTAGTTATTGTATGAGCAGTAAAAATAGATCAATTGAGACGAATTAAAATTGGACATACTAACTAAATAGCAATAGTTATCCATAGTTCACTATGGATAACTATTGCTATTTAGTTAGTATATGCATGCAAGATGTATTAGCATCACATAAAAAAAAAAAATTTATGAAAAAAAAAAGCGCTCTTAGTTCAGTTCGGTAGAACGCGGGTCTCCAAAACCCGATGTCGTAGGTTCAAATCCTACAGAGCGTGATTACATTATTGTTATATCGAATCGAGAATGGCACGGAAATAATGGGATAACAGTCTAATCTAAAGTCTGAATTTGATCTACGTTGTTAATTTTAATCCTAAAACAACGAAATAGGAGTAGGAGGTCAATAAACAAAGGAGATGTTACTTAATCAAAGATCCAATTGATCACCACGTCGATATTGTAAATATGCAGTTACAAATAATCCAGCCAAAGTAATAGGGATTAGACCTAAGACGATTCCAAATAGAAAAACTTCAATCATTTGAATTTGTTTGAAAGGAAAAATGGGAGGGTAATATCTATCCTTAAATATGAATTTGTATTTACCATGAGTCTCAATCACGAAAAATTGGAAATTTACATGATAAGTAACTATGGAAGATCTAGAATATTTCAAAATTTCGAATCGAATTCATTTCAAAATTTCAAATCAAATAAGTCGTATCTTATTCAGACTGATAAAAATACCTGCGGTTATAGTTAAAACTGCTAGTAGAAAACCGAAATAACTGGTTATAGTGGGCATAAGGAAACTAAATGAAATATGTTCTTTTTATACATATGTTTATAAAGCACTTTCCTAAGTTTCCATTTTTTTTTAGATAAAAAAAGAAGCAAAAAATACCACGTGAAAGATACAATTGAAAATAATTGATTCATCAATCAATTATTACGAACGAACAAAAAGAAAAATATAGTTACATAGGTACGAAATCAATTCATCATCTTTGACATCTACGCATCCTGTGATTCCAAATCAACAGATTAACTCGTGAGTTTAGTTATATAAACTAATC